TTTTTTTCTGTTTTTCCTTATTTCAGCAAATCGATTGTGAAAGGTAAAAAAGGGTAAAGAAACTTTGTGTTGATTGTCTTCTAAATGTAATTTTTCTTCTTCTGCATGTAGAAAAGGAATAAACAAATCAATTAAATTCCGTGAGGCTTCGTAAAGTGCTTCTTTCGGAGTTAAACTACCGTTTGTCCAGATTTCGAGAAAAAGTATCTCTTGTTTTTCATTTCCATTTCCATAAGAATGAATACTATGATTCACGTTTCGAACAGGCATGAATAGGGCATCTATAGGATAATTTCCGTCTTGAGAGTTATTTGACGCTTTTATATGATACCCGCGATTTTTTTCGAGTTGTAATCTAATACACAAATCAATGGGTTCTGTCAAGCTAGCTATATGTTGCGTATTGTCAACTATTTCTACATAGGGTGGCAAGATGATATCTTGAGCAGTTACACATCTGGGGCCCCTAACACAAATAGATGCCTCACAAGTTCCATATAAATTACTTCTCAATACTATTTCTTTCAAATTCATTAAAATTTCGTGTACTGATTCTTGAATACCTACTATGGTAGAGTATTCGTGTCGTAATTTATCAATTTTTGCACGTGTTATACATGTTCCGTCTATTTCGCCAAGTAACACTCTTCGCATCGCAATGCCTATTGTATCTGCTTGACCTTTCATAAGTGGAGAGAGAATAAAGCGTCCATAATAAAGACATTTACTATCCGTTCTTGATTCAATACACTTCCACTGTAGTGTCCGAGTAGATACTCTTATTTTCTCTCGAACCATAGTAATATTTTAAAAATTTGATCATATCTTTGAATCATCTATTTCTCTTGAAATCCTTTCAATTCTTATTTCTACACGCGTCGTTTTTTGGGAGGTCTGCAGCCATTATGTGGCATAGGAGTTACGTCTCGTACGAAACTTAATAGTATACCGCTTCTACGAATAGCCCGTAAGGCTGCATCCCTTCCGAGACCAGGACCCTTTATCATGACTTCTGCCCGTTGCATACCTTGTTCCATCACCGTACGAATAGCATTTCCTACCGCTGTTTGAGCCGCAAATGGTGTACCTCTTTTTGTACCCCTGAATCCACAAGTACCGGCAGAAGCCCAAGAAACCACTCGACCTCGTACGTCTGTAATAGTCACAATGGTATTATTGAAACTTGCTTGAACATGAATAACACCTTTTGGTATTTTACGTGCACTTTTACGCGAATTAATACGTCCATTTCTACGTGAACCAATTTTGGGTATAGGTTTTGCCATATTTTATCATCTCATAAATATGAGTCAAAGATATATGGATATATCCATTTCATGTCAAAACAAATACTTCATTTTTTTTTACACCAATCAAATCTTTTAGCAATGTTCTAAAAAAATTGCTTTTCGTTTTTACTTTTTTACTATAGTAATATAGTAGAATGATTATCCTTGTCGTTGTTTATGTTTTGGGTTAGAACAAATTACGATAATTCGTCCCCGTCTGCGAATCAGTCGACATTTTTCACAAATTGGACGAACAGAAGCCCTTATTTTCATATTTGTTATTCCTTAGTTTCAATTTTGAATCTATTTCTTGGAAGAAAATAAGTTTCTTGATATTTTGAATCTCTAATTGTATTCTTGTAGAAAGGAGTGTTGAAGTTGAAAAACTGCTTAATCGTTCAAATCCTTGTTGCGGAGTCGATAAATAATACGACCTCTTGTTGAATCATAACGGCTTACTTCAATTTTTACTCTATCTCCCGGTAGGATTCGTATAGAACTACGTCGTATCCTTCCTGAAACATAACCTAGAATCAGATCTTCATTATCTAAACGAACCCAAAACATACCATTTGGCAGTGATTCAGTAATCAAACCTTCATGAATCCATTTTTGTTCTTTCATTCCAGGCAAAACCCCCTTAAAGTATCAACTAATAGAGGAGTGATATTAGACAAGCCGTCTTTTCTTTTTTTTTGTTCACAAATAGGAAATTTTGGATCCAATTCGAGTATTCTAGGGATTACCATATATAACATAAAATTTCTCCGCCAATTCCTTCTAGTCGAGCCTCCCGATCTGTCATTATACCTCGCGAGGTAGAAAGAATTACAATCCCCATTCCACCTAGAATTCTGGGAATTCGTTGAGAGTTAGAATAGATTCGTAAACCAGGTCGACTGACCCTTTTTAAATAGAAAGTATTTTTATAAGGCCCTTTCTTATTTCTTTTATGTCGTAGAGTTAAAACCAAAAAATTGTTGTTTCTTTCTTGATGTTTTCTTGCATTTTCGATAAAGCCTTCTCGTAAAAGTATTTTAACAATGTTTTCGGTGATGTTAGTAGATACTATTCGAAGTGTTCCTTTTCTATTCATCTCCGCATTTCGTATAGAAGTTATTATATCAGCAATAGTGTCCCTACCCATGATGAACTAAACTCAGTGGTGCTCCCACAATTTGATCTAATCAACGTGTTTTTTTTTCTTTTATTATTAATTAAGTATAAATAATAAATAAAAATAAATGATAAAAAAAAATGAAAGGTATATACGTGATATACAATCTACGAGTTCATTTAAATACCCTGCATTTCATTTTATAATACCTCAGGAGCTAATGAAACTATTTTACTAAATTTTTGTCTCAATTCCCGGGCAATCGCACCAAAAATGCGAGTTCCTTTTGGATTTCCTTCTTGATCAATGATAACTGCAGCATTGTCATCATATCGTATTATCATACCATTGTCGCGTTTGAGTTCTTTACAGGTACGTACAATAACAGCTCGGATCACTTCCGACCTTTCTAAGGGCATATTGGGTATTGCTTCTTTGATCACAGCAACAATAACGTCACCAATACGAGCATATTGACGATTGCTAGCTCCTATGATTCGAATACACATCAATTCTCTAGCCCCGCTATTGTCTGCTACATTCAAATGGGTCTGAGGTTGAATCATATTTTTTTTATCTGGTTTTTCAATGCAAAAATAAATGCAATAAGGGGAAAAAGAAAAAGAAATATTGTTTGTCCAAAAAAAACTTCCAGTTGTTGTTATGAAAAAGATCTATTTCTTTTATTTTTACATTTTCTTCTTATCCTGAAATAATGAATTGAGTTCGTATAGGCATTTTCGATGCTGCTATTGCAAGAGCTCTTCGGGCTATATTTTCTGTTACTCCGCTTATTTCATAAAGTATTCGATCTGGTTTGACAACAGCTACCCAATACTCAGGAGATCCTTTTCCTGAACCCATACGAGTTTCCGCGGGTCTTACCGTAATTGGTTTGTCAGGAAATATACGTACCCATATTTTTCCACCGCGACGCGCATTTCGTGTCATTGCTCGCCGCCCCGCCTCTATTTGTCTTGACGTGATCCAAGCGGGTTCAAGTGCCTGAAGAGCATACCTTCCGAAACAAATACAATTACCTCGATAAGATAGGCCCTTCATTCTGCCTCTGTGTTGTTTACGAAATCTAGTTCTTTTTGGGTTATAGTTGATGGTTCTTTTGTAATTCCATCTCTACTACAGAATCGGACATGAGAATTTCTTCTCATCCGGCTCCTCGCGAATGAAAAAATTCAAATTTCATTCCAACTTAATTTTTGATTTTTATAATTACGATATACGTGGAATAATATACTGAATCAAAAAATTATTTCGGATTCATCTAGTTTACTAGATATTTTTGATTTGGATATATAACTCAATATTAAATATCTATTTTCTTTTTTACTAGAAATTTTAGTTGTACCCTTTTTGTTTTATTTTTTTTATTGTTATTATCTTAATTAATTTTTATATCTTTTTTTTTTATTTTTATACGAATTTTCGCGGGCGAATATTGACTCTTTCAATATCTATTTCAATTGTAGGATTAGTTTATCCTTTTTCATAAGATATGAATTGATCTCGGGTTCGTTCCGCCATCCTTTCCAATGAATCATCAGGATTCATTTTCAATTGAATCTTATGTATTCACGGGTTCCATCGTTCCCATCGTATCTTGATTAATGTAATGCTTAGGTATGAATTCTACAACGGAGCTCTTAAGGAAATTTTGTCTTGAGACAAACCCCTTAGTTGTTATTGTCTCGAAGCTCTTTTTTTTCTTTGAACAGATTCATATAATTTTGTGTGAATCTGTATTAATGCTTTATTACATTTTTTTTTATAATATAAAATGGTTAAAACAAAGACCTTACATATTAGAATCCTAGATCTTTATCTATTATATTCTTTTTTTCTTTCTCTCCCCTTTCCATTTATCTGTATCCGTTATTTATTTTTTTGATAAGAAATCAAAATAATTTTTTAGGCCAAAATAAATTTCAGTTGCTACAATGATAGGACTAAAATAGCATATCTTGACTGCTTTTTTGGATTCAGCTAATGTGATGCGATGAGTTGGTTATTAGTTTTATAGTTATTCGTTTCTATCTATGTGTTGTTTCTTTTTTTTTAGTCTTTATTTTAACAAAAACCAACGAGTCACACACTAAGCATAGCAATTTTATCAAAAGGTCAATCGAATTTTTAGTAAATCTTATGGGATTAAAAATGAGAATTGATTAGATGGAAAAGGTTTTTATTCCATGCGTTAAATCGAAACAGAAAGATAAGTCAAGGATTATTATTCCTCCTCTATAAATATCCAAATTTTGATACCCAATACTCCATAAATAGTTCGAACAGTAGAGGCACAATAATCAATTTTCGCTCGAATGGTTTGTAGGGGAACTCTACCTTCTCTTGTCCATTCGATACGTGCAATTTCTTTTCCATCGATACGACCTGCAATTTGAATTTGAATTCCTTTTGTATCAGCTTGTTCAGTTAATTCGATAGCCTTTTTCATTGCTTTTCGAAATGATACCCTATTCTTTAGTTGACCGGCTATAAATTCGGCAAGAATATTAGGGTGTCCATAAGGTTTTTCAATTCTTGTAATCGCAATATTGAGTTTTCGGTTTACACAATTC